ATTTGGTTCATCCCACACGTACACGCCATGGGCATCCTGCTTTTCTATGTTATATCGACTTGTATGTAACTATTAGGAGTGAAAATATTATACATAATGTGACTATTCCACCCAAAAGTTTGATTTTAGTTCAAAATGATCAATACGTCGAATCAGAACAAGTGATTGCTGAGATTCGCGCGGGAACATACACTTTAAATTTTAAAGAGAGGGTTCGAAAACATATTTATTCTGACTCAGAGGGGGAAATGCACTGGAGTACTGATGTATATCATGCGCCGGAATTTACATATAGTAATGTACATCTTTTACCAAAAACAAGTCATTTGTGGATATTATCAGGAGGCTCGTGCAGATCCAGTGCAGTCCCTTTTTCACTCCACAAGGATCAAGATCAAACGAACGTTCATTCTCTTTCTGCTGAAGGAAGATATATTTCTAGCCTTTCAGTAAATAATGATCAAGTGAAACACAAAAGTTTGAACCTTTCTGGTAAAAAAGAAAGTAGTATTCCTGATTATTCAGAATTTAATCGAATCATATATACGGGTCATCTCATATTTCCTGCTATTCTCCATGATAATTCTGATTTTTTTTTATTGACAAAGAGGCGAAGAAATAGATTCATCATTCCATTCCAATCGATTCAAGAACGAGAGAAAGACCTAATGCCCAGTCCCGGTATTTCGATTGAAATACCCATAAATGGTATTTTTCGTCGAAATAGTATTCTTGCTTATTTCGATGATCCTCAATACAGAAGAAAGAGTTCGGGAATTACTAAATATGGAACTGTAGGGTTGCATTCAATCCTCAAAAAAGAGGGTTTAATTGAGTATCGAGGAGTTAAAGAATTTAAGCCAAAATACCAAATGAAAGTAGATCGGTTTTTTTTCATTCCCGAGGAAGTGCATATTTTCCCCGAGTCTTCTGCCATAATGGTACGGAACAATAGTATCATTGGGATAGATACACGAATTACTTTAAATACAAGAAGTCGGGTAGGTGGACTGGTTCGCATGGAGAGAAAAAAAAAAAGGATTGAACTAAAAATATTTTCTGGAGATATCCACTTTCCTGGCGAGATGGATAAGATATTCCGACACAGTGGCATCTTGATACCACCGGGAACGGTAAAAAAAAATTCTAAGGAATCCAAAAAATTGAAAAATTGGATTTATGCCCAATGGATCACACCCACCAAGAAAAAGTATTTTGTTTTGGTTCGACCCGTAATCATATATGAAATAGCGGACGGTATAAATTTAGCAACACTTTTCCCCCCAGATCCATTGCGGGAAAGGGATAATCTAGAATTTAGAGTTGTAAATTATATACTTTATGGAAATGGTAAACCAATTCGGGGAATTTCTGGCACAAGTATTCAATTAGTTCGGACTTGTTTAATGTTGAACTGGGACCAAGACAAAAAAAATTCTTTTATCGAAGAGGCTCACGCTTCTTTTGTTGAAGTAAGTGCAAAGGGTCTGATTCAAGATTTCCTAAGAATCAACTTAGTGAAATCCGATACTTCGTATATCCGAAAAAGGAATGATCCATTAGGTTCGGGATTGATCTTTGATAATAGTTCGGATCGTACCAATATCAATCCATTTTATTCTATTTATTCCAAGGGAAGGATTCAACAATCATTTAGCCAAAATCAAGGAACTTTTCGTACGTTGTTGAATCGAAGTAAAGAATCCCAATCTTTGATAATTTTGTCATCATACAATTGTTTTCAAATGAGTCCATTCAACGATGTAAAATATTACAATGAAATAAAAGAATCGATTAAAAGAGATCCTCTAATTCCAATTAGAAATTCGTTAGGCCCTTTAGGAACAGCCTCTCAAATTGAGCATTTTTATTCATTTTACCATTTGCTAACCCATAATCTGATTTCGTTAACTAAATATTTGCAACTCGACAATTTAAAACAGACTTTTCAAGTATTTAAATATTCTTTTATGGATGAAAACGGAAGAATTTATAATTCCGATACTAACATACTTTTGAATCCATTCAATTTGAATTGGCATTTTCTCCATCATAATTATAATCATAATTATTGGGGGGAACCATCCACAATAATTAGCCTCGGGCAGTTTATTTGTGAAAATATATGTATAGCCAAAAAAGGATCACACCTAAAATCGGGTCAAGTTATAATTGTTCAAATGGACTCTGTAGTAATAAGATCGGCGAAGCCCTATTTAGCCACTCCAGGAGCAACTGTTCATGGACATTATGGAGAAATCCTTTCCGAAGGAGATACATTAGTTACATTTATATATGAAAAATCTAGATCTGGTGATATCACGCAGGGTCTTCCAAAAGTGGAACAAGTCTTAGAGGTGCGTTCGATTGATTCAATATCGATGAACCTAGAAAAGAGAGTTGAGAGTTGGAACGAGTGTATAACAAGAATTCTTGGAATTCCTTGGGGATTTTTGATTGGTGCTGAGCTAACTATAGTGCAAAGTCGTATCTCTTTGGT